CTAGAAGTTGGTTAGCTACCTCTCATTTTGTTCTCGGGTTCTTCCTATTCGTAGGTCATTTATGGCACGCGGGAAGGGCTCGTGCAGCTGCGATTTGAAAAAGGAATTGATCGTGATTTTGAACCTGTTCTTTCCATGACTCCTCTTAACTAGTTGAGAAAAGAGAAAAAATAGTTGAAGTAGGAATCAATTTGATTATACTATACATATTGATTGGGTCGATCAGGTCCTATCCTAAGAAAGAATGCATATAGATTCAATCATAAGAGAAAGGCCAGTCACTGAACATCAACCCAATCTTAATGAATAAGGGGATAAACAACGACACCTGTGAACTCGGATAGCCTTGTGCCCTACCTTTCATTCGCTACGATCTTTCTTCTCTTATGATTTTTCTAGTTAGCGTCACAAAGAGCTTATTCTATCCCCCTCGGTGAAAGCAGTGACACCGCTTACGAGAGCAAGGGATGATTTCACAGTTAGAAAATCTTGAACAGGTAGGAGCGATTACTGATTCAATCACACCGGAGACTTTCACAGCTACTATCACTCTAAGAACGGGTATTCATCCTAGGCAAAGAAAGTCAAGCAGGATCGGATTCAGTTCCCCTTCTAGCGGCGGTTCCTGATTCAATTGTAAGTGGTACTCTTGATTCAATTCCACCAAACAGTTCCATAGGAGCTTGCATTCGAGTCCTTTTCTTTATATATGATGTCACTTCTTTCCCCTGCTTTTAGTGAAGTTCCGAGCAATCCCAAAACCAAAAGTCCATCCCAGCTGTCAAAAGATCTATGTGCGGATAAGGGACGAAGAATGCTTAAAATCCCGGTTATTCCTCTCCACTCTCCAAAGAGCTCCTTCTATTCCTCAAGTCCCACATCGGCTTGATGCCATCTTCATGAAGGAGAATGCCCCAAAAGCGTCTGCACTGTACAAAATCGGATGCTGTCAAATTTGCCTTATTGCAGTTACTCTCTTTACTTTCTCTCAGTGCATTTCCTAAATAGGAATCTTTTTTAAAAAAGCTCTCGATTCAAAAGTAATTTCTCGAGTAAGATGAATGTGTAGCTTCTTCTCAAGCCGGCAACTAAAACAGTCTTCTATCCAACACCGGTTACTTCTATAAGACAAGAGCTCCTAATGGAACAATTACCTATTCTATCTGATTCACTGCCAATACCCAGAAAATCTGGTATTCAGATTCAATTGCGACAAGAGCACGTTCGAGAGCAGGGGGCAGAAAGACCTTCTACTTCTATTGCATCAACAGCTGATTCAATTGCTATCAGTTCTAAGCCTTAGTCATCTATTCGATCAATGCAGCCTTACGACTGTTCTTTAATCTAATCCATTATTTGCCGCGAAGAGCTAATCTTTCTACTCTACCAGTTTTATGAAATATCAAGTTACCTGCTAATTAATCCGCGCTTATTCACCATCAGGAAAGACCGGAAATCCAGTAAGAAGGGTCAGGTAAGAGGCAACTAACATGCTAACAGCAGCCTATTATGATTCACGTGGCAAAGAGCCTGTGCTATCTTGCAGAGGATTCAAAGTTTATAGGCCTCGGAACGTACCTTTTCTTTAGCGGTATTGGTTCCAATCGGTCTTCCCAGGCGGTTAGATCAAGATAGGACAGATAAGAATGTTATTAAATGGGTGTCTTCTTCTTTCCTTTGGTAGTTGGTATGGGACACGGTTCTTTTTGGGAATGGTTTACCTTGGGCATGTAGCTACCAAATAAAGTCTGTCTGCTATGTAATAGCGTAGGCAGGATAGCTAAAAAGTCCCTCTTATTGTGAGTCTGTGTCTTCCCTTCCTTCTCTCCCAGTGAGGTAATAAGGTACTACATTAAATCCATCCATAGCGGTGCGGGGGAATGAATAAAAGAAATCTATCTCTTTCGTCCTGCACCCGCTCACCTAGTGCTTCTGTTAAGTGAACCACTAGGCTCGCTCACCATTGAATTGCTATGCGGGAGGGAGTTAAGGCTTCGCCGTTTGAGAACACCCTGCGATACGAGAAGAAGATGTTTAGGCCGTAGGATCCCCTATTGTATTGGCCCTTGTTTATTTCGTTTTTTTCAATAAAATAAAAGACCCCGGAGAACACCCAGAAAGTATATTTGATATCTGGTATTCACGCCCGATCTAGCCCTGTGGCTTAAGCAAGGGACTTTTCCTTCTATTACGTCTCTGGAATCAAAGCCAACCTTTACTTCTCCCTTCTTCCTTGAATCAATGATTAGGGGATCTAGCTAAAACAAAAAGAGGAGACTTTTGGTCCGGTACGGAATGAATTTCCATATCCAGCATATGGAGAGGAAAGGCCGGCCCTTCTTCTATGGGCCTGGGGAAGGCGGCAGAGACCGGTCCTAAAAAGAAAGGAAAGCGAAAGCCCCTATTCCCCAATTGATTAGTCACTCGGAGAAAGGTAGCGAAGTGAGTTCAGTTTTTAGAATTGTGTATATAAAGAAGAGTTCTTTCTATCTTTCTGTGA